AATAAAGTAAGCTAAATTACTAAGCTTTTGGGTTCATACCCCAAATATGATTAAAAAATCCTTTATTAATTTTTTTTAAAAAAATAATAATCTGAGTTATTATCATAACCATTTTAGTATCTTCATCTTCAAATTCATGGTTTATTTTTTGATTAATAATAGAAATCAATATAATGTCATTTATTCCGGTTATTAATGATTTCAAATTAAAAAACTATAATGCCATAATTACATACTTCATCATTCAATCTTTCTCTTCCTCTTTGTTTTTTATTTCCTCTTTCCAATATAGATTATTTAATTCAGAATTATTTCTGGGTTTAATTAACATTGCTATTTTAATTAAATTAGGAGTAATCCCTTTTCATTTTTGATTAATTATAATTAGAGAATCTCTTACATTTTATACACTATTTATTTTATTAACTATTCAAAAAATCATTCCTTTATTAATTATTGAAAAATTTATGAACCCCCTAATCATACCTTTGTATGTATTATCTACATTAATAGCTTCATTCATAGCTTTAAAATATAAAATAATAAAGAAAATCTTAATTTTTTCTTCTATTTCTCACCAAGGATGAATTTTATGTTTAATTGCTAAAAAAATAAATTTTTGAATTTCATATTTAATAATATACTCAATTATTATTTACACTATTATTAAAAATTGTAAAACAATTAACTTCATTAATTTAAACAATTTATCTATAATAAAAATAACTTTGAGAGTAAAAAATAGAATAATTATATCAATAATATCATTGGCTGGCATACCCCCTTTTCTTGGTTTTTTTATGAAAATTATAGCAATTTTCCTCTTAATAAAAATAAATTTATTTTTTATAATTATTCTTATTACCTCTTCATTAATTAATTTATTTTTTTATCTTCGTATCTTAACCCCCTTTTTTTTCACTAATTTGAAATTTCTAACATGAAACAACCTTTTTATAAAAAGAAATTTTTTGATTAAAGTTAACTTAATTATTCTCATTATTATAATTAACATTTTCTTTTAAAGATTTTAAGTTAATAAAAACTATTTACCTTCAAAGTAAAAATTATTTTAAATAAATCTTATTAGTAAAAGAATTAACTCATAAATAAATTTACAGTTTATCGCCTAAAATTCAGCCATTTTACCGCGATGAATATACTCTACTAATCACAAAGACATTGGGACAATATACTTAATTTTTGGCGCATGAGCCGGCATATTAGGGTTAAGAATAAGAATATTAATTCGCATAGAATTAGGTCAACCCGGAACATTAATTGGAAATGATCAAATTTATAATGTAATTGTAACAGCTCATGCATTTATTATAATTTTTTTTATAGTTATGCCTATTATAATTGGAGGGTTTGGAAATTGATTAGTTCCTATTATATTAGGTGCACCAGATATAGCCTTCCCACGTATAAATAATATAAGATTTTGACTTCTTCCTCCTTCATTATTCTTATTAATTAATTCTTCTCTAGTTGAATCTGGTGCCGGGACAGGATGAACAGTTTATCCCCCTTTATCCTCAAACTTATCACATTATGGACCTTCTGTAGATTTAGCAATTTTTTCCCTTCATCTTGCCGGTGCATCTTCTATTTTAGGAGCTATCAATTTCATTACTACTATTATCAATATACGATCCGTTGGTATAACAATAGAGCGCATACCCTTATTTGTTTGGTCAGTTTTAATTACTGCTATTTTACTACTCCTATCCTTACCTGTTTTAGCAGGTGCTATTACAATATTATTAACAGATCGAAATTTTAATACCTCATTCTTTGACCCTTCAGGAGGGGGAGATCCTATTTTATATCAACACTTATTTTGATTTTTCGGCCATCCTGAAGTATACATTTTAATTCTTCCAGGGTTTGGTATAATTTCTCAAATTATTTGCTATAATACAGGGAAAAAGGAACCTTTCGGTAATTTAGGTATAATTTATGCTATAGCAGCAATTGGATTACTAGGATTTATTGTATGGGCCCATCATATATTTACAGTCGGTATGGATGTTGATACCCGAGCCTATTTTACATCAGCAACAATAATTATTGCAGTCCCAACCGGAATTAAAATTTTTAGATGATTAGCTACATTACACGGATCTAACATTAAATTCAATACTTCAATTTTATGAGCTCTAGGATTTGTATTTTTGTTTACAGTAGGAGGATTAACAGGAATTATACTAGCTAATTCTTCAATTGATATTGTCCTCCATGATACTTATTACGTTGTAGCTCACTTTCATTATGTGTTATCAATAGGAGCAGTATTTGCTATTATAGGGGCTATCATTCACTGATTTCCAATATTTTTTGGTATAAATCTAAATTCAAGATTAACAAAGGTTCAATTTATTGTAACTTTCATTGGTGTAAATTTAACTTTTTTCCCTCAGCATTTTTTAGGGTTAGCAGGAATACCTCGACGTTATTCAGACTATCCTGACTTTTTTGCTAAATGAAATTTTTTATCATCTTTAGGCTCTCTTATCTCTCTTATTGGAGTAGTAATACTAATTATTATTATTTGAATTAGAATTATTGAAAAAAAAATAATTAATTTCCCTTCTTTTACCAATTCTTCCATTGAATGAATATTAAATTTTCCTCCATCAGAACATTCATTTAATCAAAACAACATTATTTTAAAATAAACTAATGATAACTTGATCTCAATTAGCCTTTTCTGACATAAATTCTCCTATTATAGAACAAATAGTATTCTTCCATGATCACTCAATAATAATTATTTTAATAATTACTATTCTTACAATTTACATAATTACTAATATCATAATAAACAACTTCATTTCACGATCAATAATAGAAGGCCAAGAAATTGAATTCATTTGAACAATTATTCCAACAATCACATTAATCTTCATTGCCATTCCTTCATTACATTTACTTTACTTAACAGATGAAACATTTAATTCCCAAATTTCCATTAAAATTCTTGGTCATCAATGATATTGATCTTATGAATACTCAGACTTCAATAAGGAATTCGACTCTTTCATAATCCCAGAAAGAGAAATAATAAAAAATTCATTTCGACTTTTAGATACAGATAATAATTTAGTAATTCCAATTAACACCAACATTAAATATCTAATTTCATCAATAGATGTAATTCATTCATGAACAGTACCATCATTAGGAATTAAAATAGATGCAGTACCAGGTCGATTAAATCAATCATTTTCTATTTCAAGACGTCCAGGAATTTTCTATGGTCAATGTTCAGAAATTTGTGGCGCAAATCATAGATTTATACCTATTTCTTTAGAAATTACTTCAATAAAAAATTTTATCAATTTTATTAATTCATCATTGAATGGCTGAAAAAAGTGATGGTCTCTTAAACCAATTTATAGTTAATTATAACTTTCAATGAAAAAACTAGTTAATATCATAACAAAAGAATGTCATTCTTTAATAACCTAATAAAGGTGTTTTTTAATTCCTCAAATTTTTCCTATAAACTGATTTTTGCTATCTTTAATAATTTTTTCTATTTTAATCTTTACAATAATCAATTTCTATTTTTTTTCTAAAAAAGGACCCAATAAAAATACATTTAATTTAAATAAATTATCAAAATTTACTTTCAAATGATAAATAATCTTTTTTCCATTTTTGATCCGTCAACATCCTCAAATTTCAATCTTAATTGATTAAGATTAATTATCTGAATAATAATTCTACCCTTTAGGTATTGAGCTTCTTCCTCTTTATTTCTAATTTCTTGGAAAATTCTTCTAAAAAATTTTTTCCAGGAAATTAGAAATAACCTTAAATTATCCAAAATAAAGAATTGTCTTATTATTTCTTCTATTTTTATTTTTATTCTTATAAGAAATATTATAGGCTTATTTCCTTACGTTTTTACATCATCTAGCCATTTAGTATTTACTATATTCTTTGCTTTTCCTTTCTGACTATCATTCATTTTATTTTCATTAGTCAACAAATTTAATATAGTAATAGCCCATTTAGTTCCTATAGGATCTCCTATACTCTTAAGATTTTTCATAGTGATTATTGAAACTGTAAGAAATGTAATTCGACCTATTACTTTATCTGTACGATTGACTGCTAATATAATTAGAGGTCATCTATTAATTCATCTTTTATCTTCTATTTCCATATATGGAAATGTACTCTTTATTTTGAGAATTCCATTAATAATTATACTATTAATTTTAGAAACAGCCGTTGCTTTTATCCAAGGTTTTGTATTTGTAATTCTCATTAGTCTTTATATTAATGAAAGATAGCGTTAAACATATGATATTTCATCCATTTCATTTAGTAGAAAAAAGACCATGACCAATTACAAGTTCAATTTCCGCCTTATCTCTAACCTTAGGTTTTGTCAGATACTTTCAAAATTTAAGTTTCCATTTAATTCTATTGGCAATTTTAATAATTACTATTTCATCATTCCAATGATGACGTGATGTTTCTCGGGAGGGTTCTTTTCAGGGATTTCATACACATTGAGTTTTAAACGGTTTAAAAATAGGAATAATTTTATTCATTTTATCAGAAGTTTTTTTCTTTGTTTCGTTTTTTTGAGCTTTTTTCCATAGAAGGCTGTCACCTAATATTGAAATTGGTAGTCAATGACCTCCTAAAGGAATTTATCCTTTCAATCCATTTGAAATTCCTTTATTAAATTCTACAATTTTAATTTCATCCGGTATCACTGTAACATGAAGCCATCATGCAATCATAAATCAAAATTACATTTCAGCTTTAAACTCACTAATTATTACAATTTTATTGGGCGCTGCTTTTACAATATTTCAAGGATTTGAGTATTTTCAAGCGCAATTTAGAATTTCGGATGGAATTTTTGGTTCAACCTTCTTTATGACTACAGGATTTCACGGACTTCATGTATTAATTGGATCGATTTTTCTTTTAGTATCTTACTTTCGAATTAAAAATCAACTTATTTCATCAGATCATTTTTTTGGGTTCGAAGCATCAGCTTGATATTGACATTTTGTAGATGTGGTATGATTATTTTTATTTACATTCATGTATTGATGAATTTATTAATTTAATTAGTATAAAAAGTACATTTAATTTCCAATTAAATAGTTTCTAAAGAAATTAAATAATTTTCTATTTATACATTACAATCATCCTAGTAATTGCTTTATTAATAAGATTATTTTTTTCTTTGGGCTTTCAAGGGAAAAAAGCCAAAGAAAAAAATTCCCCTTTTGAATGTGGATTTGACCCTTTCTCTCTTTCTCGGGTTCCTTTTTCTTTAAAGTTTTTTTTTATTGGCATTGTTTTTTTAATTTTTGATGTTGAGATTGTAGTTATTTTGCCTTTACCTTTAATATCAATAACTAAAAGATTAACATTTATATTTTCTTTTATATTTATTAATTTATTAATTTTATTGGGCCTTTTGTATGAATTTAAGTATACAATATTAGATTGATTAAAATAACTTTAAAGAAAAGTATTTAAATTGTTATAAAATCTAATTTGCATTTAGAAATTGGTTTTCCCTTTTCTGTTAAAATAAAGCGATAATAATTGCGTTCAGTTTCGGCCTGAGTTTAGAGATTTCTATTTTTTAATAGAAGCCAAAATAGAGGCGTTTCACTGTTAATGAATTAATTGAATTTCCTATTAAAGATTAATAATTTAGGCTTCTAACCTAAAATTAATGATAATTCATTTAATCTTTATTTAAATAGTGTAATTCAACACTTAACTTTTTCATTGTTAAAATCCTCCTGGTTTAAATTAATTACAAAAATTGATGCAAATAAAGTTTTTGATGTTTAAAAAAATGAAATAGGAAATGAATAGAAAAATAATTCTCTGAGGGAGAATTATTTTTCAAGCTATTATTATTAATTGATCATAACGCATACGTACATATGTTCCTCGAATTATAATAATTGTTGCTATTAAAATTATAACAAAAATTAAAATTAGACTTTTCATTCCAAGAAATAGATAATAAGTTAAAAAACTAATAATTATAATATTACCATATTCTGATATGAAAATAATTGCAAATAATCAAGAGCCGTATTCAATATTGAATCCTGATACAAGTTCTGATTCTCCTTCAGCAAGATCAAATGGAACTCGGTTTAATTCTGCTAGGATTGTAATTATTCAGATAATAAAAATTGGAGAAAACCTAAAAATTAATGGGAATGTTTCTTGAATTGTTAAAAATTTAACAATGTTATATCTCTGAGGAATAATTGCTAATGAAATTAGAATTATAGCTATTCTTACTTCATAAGAAATTACTTGAGCGAACCCACGATAAGAACCAATTAAAGAATATTTGGAATTAGAAGCTCATCCTCTTAATAAAATAGTGTATCTTGCTAACCTTGAGATACATAAAAAGAAGATAATTCTGATATTTAAGTTTATTGCATTATTTGTGAAGTAAAAAATTATTCACATTACAATTATTGTTATAATTATAATAAGAGGGGAAATAATTTGGATAAATTTATTTATGTAAAATATTTTGTTTATCTCTTTTCTAAAAAGCTTTAATGCATCTCTAATTGGCTGAAGAAGTCCTTCAATTCCTGTCTTATTTGGTCCTTTACGTAAATGACAATATCCTAAAAATTTTCGTTCCATTAAAGTAAAAAAAGCAATTCTCAATAATACTATTAAAATCAAGATGAAAAAATAAATGAAATTTAAAATTATTAAAGGAAAGAATCATAGAGGAAGCTTAAATTCCTCGCATTTGTGGTCTGCCACTTTAATAATTACAAAAATTGATGCAAATAAAGTTGTTTATCCTAATAATTATATTTTAAAATTCCTTTCGTACTAATTAAAATTATTTTATTATTAAGATAGAATCCAACCTGATTCTCATCGGTCTAAACTCAGATCATGTAGGAAATTAAAAGTTGAACAAACTTCTTTTTTTAACATCTTCATTAAAAAAGTATCCTAATCCAACATCGAGGTCGCAAACTTTTTTGTCAATATGATCTATCAAAAAATATAACGCTGTTATCCCTAGAGTATTTAACATATAATCATTAATAATGGATCGTTTTATTTTCTGAAAAGTTTTTAATATTTTCTTGCCGCCCCAGCCAAAATTTATTTAATGTAAAATTTTCATTAAAATAAATTTAATAAATTCATAGGGTCTTCTTGTCCTTAATATTAATAATTGTTTCTGCACAAATTAAAAAAAATTCAATTTTTAATTTAAAAAAAGTTTTTTTCTGAAGTTCCATTCTCTTAGCATTCAATTAAAATCTTATTTCAATACCTTTGTATAGTCAAAATACTACAGCAATTTAAAAATTTCATTGAGCAGGATTTGCATTTATTTACAATCTAAATGCGTTGTTTTTATTAAACAGTCAGAAAACATGTTTGCCTAATTCTTATAAATTAAAAAAATTGAGATTGATTATCCAAAAAATTATTTTGAGGAGAAAAATATTCTTTTACTAATAGCTTCATTTTTATTTAAATTTTAAAATTAAATTCAATAAATAATTTTAGTTAATTTTTTCTTATAAAGAAATTTATTTATGAAAATAATAAAGAAAATTTTATTCTTTAAATTTATTGAATCAACAAATTTAAACTAATAATTTTAGATTATCCCAAAATTATTTTCCTATACTTTTAAAAATAAAGATTATTTCATAGGAATACATATAATTATTTTATAAAACCAGATATCTTACTTTTTGACAGGAATTTCACTTCTAAAATTTAATTTAATTTAATATTGAAACATTAATTTAATTAAGTATTTAGCTCAAAGTATTTCGGGAAATATAAATTTTTATTTTTTTTCGATACTCCCTTATGCTAAAGGTACATTCTTTTTTCTTATTTTTTATTAATAATTTTCCCTCTCGGTTTTATATTAAATATTAAATATTAATTGATTTTTTGTTTGAGTATAATTATGTTTGTTTTTTATTTTTTATAAAAAAATGGTAATTAATACAAATTTTCATTGTAAGTGAAACATCTAATGATTTCATTTTTAAAGCACTTTCCAGTACTTTAACTTTGTTACGACTTATCTTGTAAAAGAGTGACGGGCGATATGTACATATTTTAGAGCTTTATTCAAATTAACATTCTATTTTAATTTTACTTTCAAATCCTATATGTAAATTTAATTTTTTATTTCTGAAAAGAAATGTAATTCACTTCATTCTTAAATTTTTACTGCACCTTGACTTAACATAATTTAATTCAATAAATTTTAACAATTAAAGTTATTAATTGTTTTTATAGTGGTATACAAATTGATTTAACAAATTCAAGTAAGATTTAGGTGTTTTATCCATTAAAGAGCAAATTCCTCTGAAAAGCTTAAAATACCGCCATAATTTTTTGCTTTCATAATTTTTATTTACTAACAACATTAGGCTCTTAAATAATAGGGTATCTAATCCTAGTTTAATTTAAGAATTTTTATTATATTTTCATAAATTTTTAAAAAAAAATTTCACCTTAATTTTTAACAATATTTTAATTTAATTTATTAAATTTCTTAAAAAAAGAATTTTTCTATTTGTTTAACCGCTGCTGCTGGCACAAATTTAGCTAGATTATTTTCTAATTCTTAATAATTTTTTGTTATTAAATAAAATAAATTTTCTACTATGATTTTTTTTTATAAATAGTATAAAAAAACTAGAAATTTTTTCTTAGGAACCAAACCAAATTCGAGAAATGAAAATTGTTCGGTATTAACTTGCAGCAAAATTAAATTTTGTTAAAACTCGTGTCTATCGGTTATCTCGATATATAAAAGGAAACGTATGCCAGACTTTACTGGGAAAATCTCCCTTATTTGAAAATATGTCCTATAATTTGAGCAAAATGTAACCATCTCCCCTTTTTTTTCCGAATTTATTAGTTAGTAGATGTGTACATGACTTAGTATGACCCTTTGTTACTCTCCTATGGGTCAATAAATGAGACAGCCGGTCGTCGCCCCTTATTTTCAATAGATGAGATAATACTCCGGCGTAGTAAAATGCCTGAGTAAAGGGTTATCTTGATAGGATAAATAATGTATTTTTATACTTTTACTATTTTAACTTTAATAAAATTAATTATTTCCTAAAAATTCAAAATTTTTTGTGCTAACACCCAAAGTTAATTGCATCAATTTTTGTAATTAAAAATGTTTTTAAAACTTATCTCTACATTTTCAGTGTAGTATTTTCTTTAAACTATAAAAACATGAAAAAATAATAATTATTAAAATAATTAGGCTTAATGTAATTATAATATAGTTGAATTCCTTTGTTAAATAAAAGTTATAATTAATTTCAAACGTCTTTTTAACTCCTAAAGGACCATATATTTCCATTCAAGTTCAATCATTAATAGATATTTTTAATAAAAATTTATTGTTGGTTAGTAAAATAAATCTTGTTAGCTCGGACAAATTTCATATTGTCATAAAGAAATTTAGTTTTAAAGAAGATAAGATTTTATTTATTTTTAATAAAATTATGAAAATTATTCCACATAAAGGAATTAGGGTTATTATTATAAGTTTTTGAGAAAGTCTAAGAAAAATTATAGTATATTCTGGTAAAAGAATTCATCTTATTAAATTTCCAGTAATTAAAAGAAATCTTGTTAAATTAAAAATTGGATATTTCATAAAAATATCCAAATTGTTTTTTATTGTAATATTATTTATAGTTCCTTTTAATAAAATTATAAATGCAAGACGAAAGTTATAAAGAAAAGTAAAAATAATTCCTATAGAAAATAAAATTATTTCGATAAAATTATTTCTTTTTAGGATGAAAAATTCTATAATTACATCTTTTGAATAGAATCCTCCAATGAAAGGAAATCCTATTAAGGAAAATATTCCAATTATTATGCAACTTATAATTACCGGCCTAAATTTGAAAAAATCTGATAATAATCGAATATCTTGGTTTCCTATTAAATTATGAATTACAAAACCAGCACATAAAAATAATATTGATTTGAAAATTGCATGAACAATTAAATGAAAAAAAGCTAAATTAGTAAGCCCTAATGACAATGTTAGTATTATAATTGACAATTGTCTAAGAGTTGAAAAAGCAATAATTTTTTTTAAATCATTTTCAAAAAAAGCGTTTACCCCTGATAAAATCATGGTTATTAAAGAAATTTTTATCAAGAATATTCTAAAAATATCACTATTAAATAATATTTCGAATCGAATTAAAAGATAAACTCCAGCTGTGACTAAAGTAGAAGAATGAACTAGTGCTGAAACTGGAGTTGGTGCAGCTATAGCCGCAGGCAGTCAAGCTGAGAAAGGAATTTGAGCTCTTTTAGTTAAACCTGCAATAATAATAAATAAGCCTCAAATTAATTCAAAATTTTTAATAGTTGTTAATTCAAATGAATTAAAATTAATAGCAAAAATAATCATTATAATCAGTATTACATCTCCAACTCGGTTTCTAATAATTGTTATTATTCCAGAGTTATAGGAATTTGTACTTTGATAATAAATAACTAAACAATAAGAGACTAAGCCTAGACCATCTCAACCTAAAATTAATATAAATGCATTAGGTATTAAAATTAATAATAATATAGATAAAATAAATATGAGAACTATTCAACAAAATGAAATTTTGTTCTTATCGTGTTTCATATAACTATATCTGTATCAGATAACTATACCTGAAATTCCTAAAACAGCAAAAGAAAATATACAGCTTATTCAATCGAAGAGAATATAAAATTTGTATTCAAATCTTAAAACTCTTGTTAAATTATATTCAAAAATATAAAAAGTATTGTAATAAGATATTACAAAAAATAAAGATAGAAAAATTACTGCAAAAAAAATTAATATTATAGTTCAATTAATAAAAATTGTTTAATGTGTTACCCATCTGTAAATCCACAATTTACAATTTTAAATTAAACTAATTAAACATTAAATTCATTTTATGAAAAAATTAATTTTTAAGAATCATAATATTATAGGTAAAATATGAAGAAACATCAAATAATATTCTCGAGCTGAAATTATTTTACCTCTAAAAATTATTCAACTTTGTCCATGATTAACATATCTATATATATACATAGAATAACAAGCTCTTAAAAAAATTATTAACATTATTGGTAATGATAAAATTAATCTGTATTTAATTAGGCTTAAACCTAAAAATAACTCACCAAATAAATTTATAGTCATCGGAGCTGATATATTAATAATTCTAAATAGAAATCATCATAATCTTAAACTTGGAAAAATTAAAATTATTCCCTTAATTATAAAAAGACTTCGAGTGTGGATTCGTTCGTAAATCATATTTCTTAAACAGAAAAGGCCAGATCTACATAATCCATGACCAATTATTATTATTAATATCCCAAATCTTCTGTGTAATTGTAATGTTACACAACCAGCCAACGTAACCCCCATATGAGAAACTGAAGAGTATGCAATTAAGGATTTAATATCTCTTTGATATAAACAAAAAATACTAATTATAACTGCTCCTCATATAGAAATAATAATCAATACAAAAGAAAATTCTAATAAATCCATAAAGAAAAAACTTTTAAATCGATATATCCCATAAAAGCCTAATTTTAATAAAATTCCAGCCAAAATTATAGAACCAGCAATTGGGGCCTCAACATGTGCTTTTGGTAATCAAAGATGAAATAAAAATATTGGAATTTTTACTAAAAAACCTAAAATTATAAAGAAGAAGATTAATCCTATTTTATTGAATAATCATTCATTAAAAATAATTCTTAAAGATTGTGCTTTCAGAAGTATTAAAATTAACAATGGAAGTGACCCAAACACTGTATACATTAATATGTAAAATCCAGCTTGAATTCGTTCTGGTTGAGAACCTCATCCACTGATTATTAAAACGATTGGAAACAAAACTGCTTCAAAAAATAAATAAAATGTTAATAAATTTTCTGCTAAAAAACAAAAAAATAATAAGTTTATTATTAACAGTAAATAAAAATTAAAAGCTTTATTTTTAAAATTATTATTGAATTTTCTTGCTATAATTATTAATAAGGAAATTCAAGCTGTTAAAATGATTATTGTTAAACTTATTAAATCGGAAAAAAAGAAATTAATAAACAATTCAGCATTATTAATCAATCCCTTGATTAGTAAAAACAATACTATGATTATAAGGTGAATTATAATTTGATAAGGATTTATTAAAAAAAATAAGCATAAAATTGAAATAGATATTAATAAAATTATTAGCATTTAATTAAATTCATCCTACTTATTATTTCACTTCCATAGAAAAATCTTATTATTACTAGTAGTCTTAAACCCAATCCAGCTTCGCAGACAATTCTAATTAAAAATGTAAAAATTCCTAATAAGTTAAATAAACAAAAATAAATACAAAGTATTAATAATAAGCTCATATAAATAAACTCAATTCTTAATAAAACCATTATTAAATAATAACGATTAATAAATAATGCCAATATTCCAATAAAATATAAAATAATAATTAAAGTTGCCATAGGTTGAAATAATTTAAAATAAAATATTGATTTTGTAAATCAAATTTGACTAAGTCTTTCAATTTCAGAAAAGATATTATCCCAACAAATCTCCAAAATTTGCATACTTATTTCTATATTATTTTCTGAAATTAAATTGTTTATTTTTTTATCTGTCATTTGTTTAAATTCCTTCCATCCAATTATAATATTATTGTCTTTAATTTTACTTACACTATTTCTAGCCTTAACATTTTATTTTATCTATCAATTTTCTATTATTTCAATAATAATGATCTTAATTATTTTAGGGGGTATGTTAATTATTTTTATGTATATAATTAGATTATGTCCTAACAAAAAAATAAGATTTCATATAAAATTAAGAGTAATTTTTACTAGAATATTAATTTTAATTCCATTTAATACATTTATGGTAAAATTAGAACTAATTAATATTAATAAAATCTATTCGATAAATTTTATTAATATAATTATTTTAATAATAACATTTTTAATTGTTATATTAATAATTATTTCCAAAAATTTAAGATGAATCAACGCACCAATTAAAAAATTTATCTAAACTTATGTTAAAGTTAATTAATCCACTAAAAAATTTGCCAACTCCTTCTAATATTTCTTATATATGAAATTTTGGCTCTTTATTAGGAATTTGTTTGTTAACTCAAATTGTTACTGGGCTATTCCTAGCTATAAATTTTTCAAGCGACATTTCAACAGCATTTTCAATAATTTCTCATATTCAACGAGATGTAAATAATGGTTGATTAATTCGTTCAATTCATGCTAATGGGGCATCAATTTTTTTCATCTTTTTATATATTCATGTGGGACGAGGAATTTATTATTCTTCTTTTTCTTTCAAAAATGTATGAATATCAGGAATTTTAATTATTTTCGCATTAATGGGGACTGCTTTTTTAGGTTACATTTTACCTTGGGGACAAATATCATTCTGAGGAGCAACTGTAATTACAAATTTAATTTCAGCAATTCCATACATTGGAATATCAGTGACCTATTGAATTTGAGGAGGATTCTCAGTTGATAACAATACATTAATTCGATTTTTTACATTACACTTTTTATTACCTTTCATTTTATTATTATTGGTCATAATTCATATCGCACTAATTCATGAAAAAGGATCAAGAAATCCTCTAGGGGTGGCAATAAATTTAGATAAAATTCCTTTTCACCCTTATTTCACTATTAAAGACTTATTAGGCATTTTCGTTGTTCTGATAATTTTTTCTTATTCCATTATCATTAATCCTTATGGCTTTATGGATGCAGAAAATTTCAATATTGCTAACCCCATAATTACTCCTCCCCATATTCAACCGGAATGATATTTTTTATTTGCCTATGCCATTTTACGATCCATTCCAAATAAATTGGGAGGAGTAATTGCTTTAGTAATGTCAATTGTTATTATTTTAAGTTTTTGTTTTACAATAAAAAATAAAATATCTTCTTTTTATTTCAACTTTTTATTTAAATTAATGTTTTGAAGGTTAGTAAATTGCTTTTTTATACTTACATACTTAGGAGCAATACCCATTGAGTATCCTTTCGACTTTATAAGAAAAATTACTACAGTAATTTATTTCTTAATGTTTTTAGTTATTCCCTTATGTTAAGACTTTTTAACTATATGTTAAGTATATATTTTGAAAATATAAAAAAGAAAATTTCTAAAAGTCTTTTTATCAACTGAGTGTTTCTCATACATAAATTCTAAATTTATTGCATTTATTCTGCCAAGCTGAATTAAAAATCATATTTATATAAAAGGAGATATATAAATTTTGTTAAAACTCGTGTCTATCGGTTATCTCGATATATAAAAGGAAACGTATGCCAGACTTTACTGGGAAAATCTCCCTTATTTGAAAATATGTCCTATAATTTGAGCAAAATGTAACCATCTCCCCTTTTTTTTCCGAATTTATTAGTTAGTAGATGTGTACATGACTTAGTATGACCCTTTGTTACTCTCCTATGGGTCAATAAATGAGACAGCCGGTCGTCGCCCCTTATTTTCAATAGATGAGATAATACATTGCATGTTGGAATCTTATTAAAATTAAACTGCAAATTTAAAAATGATAATTATTTATCTAAGATTTTTCT